ACTTCTTAATAGCATTATCGATTAAAAATGTATTTTCTAGCATTTGACCGCGTACCATTGAAGGCTTTAGCCGCACACTTGAACGATAACCCAGAAAGTCAAGGGAATGATTGGATAATTGGTTTATATAAATCCTTCCTGGGTAAGACCACAGATAAAAAGAAGATTTCCAGAAATTGACAAAGTAATATTTCCATTTATTCATCAAAAGAAACGTCCCTTTTGAAGCAAGAATTGATTTTCCTTGATACCTAACATAATGCATGAAAGAATCTTTGAATAACCATAAATTTGCTTGAAAAGCCCTGGCAAAGACTTCTGCAAGATGCTCTATTTTTCCATAGAAATATATTCGTTCAATAAGGGCTCCAGAAGATGTTGATCGTAAGTGAGAAGATTGGTTACGGAGAAATAGGAAGCCAGATTCATATTCACATACATAAGAAGTATATAGGAAGAAGAATAGTCTGTGATTGATTTTTGAAAAAGAAGAACTGGCTTTATTTGAATTTGAAGTAATAAGACTATCCCAATTATGACACTCATGGAGAAAGAATCTTAATAAATGCAAAGAGGAAGCATCTTTTATCCAATAGCGAAGAGCTTGAACCAAGATTTCCAGATGAGCTGGGTAAGGTATTAGTATATCTAATACATAATTTAAATGTGAAAAGTTGTCCTCTAAAAAAGAAAATATTGAATGAATTGATCGTAAATTATCGGATTTAACTACCCCTTTCCTTTCTAGGGAAGATATTAATCGCAGAGACAATGGAATTTCCATAATGGTTGAAGAAACCTCTGACATTACTTGCGAATAAAAATTCTTGTTGTGCCCCAAAAAAGGAGTCTGTTTAGAATCATTAACAGAAAGGATCAAATGATTCTGTTGATACATTCGAATGATTAAACGTTTCACAATTAGTAAACTGGATTTATTGTCATAACCTGCATTTTCCAACAAAATTGATCCATTTAAACCATGATCATGAGCAAGTACATAAATATACTCCTGAAAGATAAGTGGATATAAGAAGTAGTGAGATCTATCTAGCCCTAAATAGCTTTGGAATTTATCCATTTGAATTCTATTTAAATGAAAGGTAGAGGATTTTGGGGGTTATAAATGATACATAGTGCGATACAGTCAAAACAAGGTATTATAGTACAAACCGAATAGATACCTCGGATACAGATAAACTTATAAACAGATTCTCTATCCTCTCTTTTTCCATTTAAAATGAAGTATTTATGTTCGTTTTCATTATAGGATAACAAGATGATTAGAAATCCTTTACTTTTTTCAACCCAATCGCTCTTTTGATTTTGGAAATGTTTTTATCAATATACTGTTTCTTATACACATACTTCTCCATTATAGAATGGAGAGTGGTAATATTTAGGATTCATTAAAAAATCAAGAATACATTCCTGGGAGAAAGCCTTCCCGTATTGGGCACTAATCTTTTTTTAACGTCTAATTAGATCGGGTAATCATTCAAATTAAGAACGGAAGCTCGTTGCTTTTTCTTTCCCTATAATAAAAATGAAATTAATTGAAGCCATGGGGCCCTATCCATTTATTAATTCGACCCAACTTGAAATTGACTTCGATTTGCTCCCTTTGAATAATTTTCATTTTAAACGAAAGCTTTGTATCGAGCCGGAAAGAATAAAATATTCTCAGAACTCTTAATTGATACGACATGCTATTTTTTCCATTCATTCCCTTTCAGGATCAGTCGTGGTCTTCCAAACTTTACCGATGGTATGGACGAATCCCTCGCTTCATCTAAATGTGTAAAAGATCCTAGCCGCACTTAAAAGCCGAGTACTCTACCGTTGAGTTAGCAACCCAAATAGAAAAAGGGTATGTAGATACAATCAGAATAAAACAAAATGATTAAATCAAAGCATTAATCTACGAAATAAAAAAATATATAAAAAATTTTTCTAATCTATTTGGAACATAAAAATGACTAAATCAGATGAAAAAATAAAAAATTTACCGATCAACAAAATAAATAAAATAATAAAAAATGCTGGACCATCCCCTATTTCTATGTTCTCCACTTTTTCAATCAAAAATCCGAGGAGCAAAGCTAATCCAACGAACCCATCATTTGAATCAACAGGTAAAAAAGAAAACCTATGGGACGGAAATAAATAGAGCTGCTTATCACGATGAATTATATTTGTTCGATACAATATTGTCAATAATTTTTAGTTTAGATGGAGAATAAATAAAGAAAAAGTAGAAAAAGGATTTATGCAATCAATAGTGTATTGAATCCATATATAATAAGTCGAATAAAGAACTTCGATTCCTTGTTTCTTACTTGGTATTAGAGTTCGAATGAAAACCACCCAATTGCAGGTTGCAGGTAATGCCATAATTTTCTATTTTGTTTCTATTTTGTAAAAATCCATCAAATAGGATCAAATAGGGTTTCCTTAGAAAAAGATTCTATAAAAACAATGATAAATAGATACGAATAGAGCAAGAAAAGAAGGAAATAAAAAAACATAGTATAGAAAAGATATCCAAAATGATATAGAAATCACTATCCTATCCTTAGTTTTTATTTCCTTAATTTAATTGAATTTCGTTTGATTAGGGCAAAGTTCCTTAAAAACCTCTGCCTTTTTTAAAATATCCTGAACAGTTCCTGTAGGCTGAGCGCCTTTTTCAAGGAAATAGAGAATAGCGGGAACGTTTAAATAAGTTTGATTCTTGATAGGATCATAAAAACCTACTTTCCGAAGATCTCTTCCTTCTCTTCGAGATCGAACATCAATTGCAACGATTCGATAGACGGCTCATCGGGATAGATGTAGATGAAAAAGAACCCCCCCTAGAACCGTATAAGAAGTTTTCTCCTCGTACGGCTCGATAAAAAATGATTCGAAGTTTTGTCTATGGATAAAATTAGAATAAATAGGAAAGGAATCCGTAAAATAAATTAGTCTATAATTTAACTCATAGTCATTTTTTTTTTAGCTTCCTTCCTGAAAAAAAAATCATTTGTACTCATAACTCAAGTTCAATAATTCTCAAATATATTAAATATTAAAGAAATGAATCTTTTTTTTTTTTTTTTGAGTGGTCTTTAACCCCCCCTTTTTTCGTCTCATTTCAAATATATTTGGATTCTTTATTTGGATCCGTGAGACAATTGAAGTGGTGTTTCCTTGTTCTGGGATCCTTTATCTTGGTTTTAAATCATTGGGTTTAGACATTACTTCGGTGCTTCTTAATCCTTTCAAAATGGTAGCAACATACCCCTTTTGTGATTTCTTTCTATCAAAGAATCATACCGATGGTTGATTCGTGCGCGATACACTGTGGATCAAAAAAGTTTTAGCCGTTCCAACAAATTTTTTTGAATTGAAAATTTGCTCGAATCGGATCCTTTCGATTTCTATATCGAAGATATACTTACGAAGTTGTTCCAATTTATTGATTGGCATTAACCCTAGATCGTTGCCCCTGAGAAATTAATCAATACTTTCTACTCGAGCTCCATCACGAACTATTTACATTACAACCCAATAAAAAAAAAGAAGGGTTCTAGTAAAATAGAAAAACGACGTCGAGCCAAGAGCACCTTCATTCCTATATAAAATGGTGGATGTAAGAATAAGAATCCACACCGGATCGTGTCCTTCAAGTCGCACGTTGCTTTCTACCACATCGTTTTAAACGAAGTTTTACCATAACATTCCTCTAATTTGGAACCAGTATGGAATTGATTCAATTATGGAATCATGAATAGTCATTGGTTCAGTCGGTACAGAGACACAGTCATTTATATTTTTTATTGTCTACATAGATAATAAATATTTTTCTGAAGAAAGATTAGCAAGACCCCGGCTTTTTTGTATTAATGGAACTTTTTCTATAAATCTCTATCTCAAAAAATGTCTAACAGAAATATCCAGAAATCTAAATATAGAAATAACATAACTAACAGAAATCACACGAATAAAGAAATTCTATTTGACTCTGCCTCTTCAAGTGACTCAATAAGATAGACTGACCCATTCCAACTTCCCAAAACTTCCCAAAGATTCAATCCATAAAGAATCATTACAAATCTTTATATTTGAAAAAGTTTCTTACTTCTATACTTCTACATCATTATTTGAGTCAAGTTTTACAATAAAGACTCCATTTGATTATCATAAGAAAAAGAATTTTCTGTTTCTTTTGGAATGGAATTGTCAATGATGTAAAGCAAATAATAAAAATAGATCGAACAACCAAAAGAAATATCATTGTTAAATATTTAAAATATTTAAATTTTAATATTTTAGGGATACAAATGATTTTTCACAAAAATGGAATTTTTGTCACTGAAATAGGATAACAATACATACCTATAGGCTAAGCACTTCCTCTTTTATATGTATTTTCATATTTTGTTTAACCTGAGGTTCAGTAATCTTTCTACAGATCTATGTCCCATCTTATCTTTATCTGGATCACAAAAGGGTTTAGTTACTTTTGCATGTAATTTGAACTCGATTTAGTTCAGTTTGTGAAAAATTCAGATATGATTCCGAAAAGAATCATTCAAAATCAAAAAAGAAAGAGGAATCATATTCTATCCAATATTAGACCTTGAAACAGAACCTTGTTGAACAAAAAAGAAGTATTCGGATACAAGGGATATGCTCTGGGACGGAAGGATTCGAACCTCCGAATAGCGGGACCAAAACCCGTTGCCTTACCGCTTGGCTACGCCCCATTTCTATTTTTATTGGACACTAATAAAGAATAATATTGGTATTAAGTGTTCGTCAATTCCAGTCCAACTATCGATATAAAATCTTTCTACTTTATAGAATTGATTATAGATTCGTTGCTAGAATTTTGACATGTGTATATCTAGAATTCAACTGAATTTATTGATCATTACATATAATTCAATTAAGATATTGTATGAAAGTATGATTTCTTCTATTCTCCTTTGAGAATTGGAGGATTTTTGATTGAGTGGAAAAAGAAGGATTTTTTTGTCTACCTTACTTTCTTCATTTTTCCTTATATCAATAACTCAATCAAAATGCAATTATCTCGACGAAAAAAAATGTCTGTTATGCTTAATATCTTTAGTTTGATCTGTCTTAATTCTGCCCTTTATCCGAGTAGTCTTTTCTTGGCCAAATTGCCCGAAGCCTATGCTTTTTTGAATCCAATCGTAGATGTTATGCCAGTCATACCCCTGTTCTTTTTTCTTTTAGCCTTTGTTTGGCAAGCTGCTGTAAGTTTTCGATAAGATCTTTAATAGTATCCTAGAAAATTCATGATTTATTCGATAAAAATGATAACAATTGATAAGATCAAATAAGTCTGACAGTATGAACCTTCAATTCAAACATTGAAATTCTCGGATAGCCGCGAGAAATCCGTCTCGCCCCATTTCCCGATTTTAATCCTTTTTCTCCTTTTTCCGGCGAAATACCTTATTAGCTTAGGGTCGCTTACAATATCTAATTGTTGGTATGAAAGTGATTTGTGGTAATCAAAGACTCTTATTAAAAATTGAAGAATTTCAACTTCATTTGAATTTCTGAACATTCTTTTCTATTTCTATAATTCATTTCTTGGTGTCAAAATAGGATATGTGATATAAAAATGGAGGATCTATTATCTTTTCTTTTCTCGCTTTTCTTTTTCAAAAAATGATCTTGGAGGTTGTGTAATGCTTACTCTCAAACTTTTCGTTTACACAGTAGTAATATTCTTTGTTTCTCTCTTCATCTTTGGATTCCTATCCAATGATCCAGGACGCAATCCTGGACGTGAAGAATAAAATAAAAAATTTCGTTTTTCTTGCTTGATTTTACAATTTTATTAATATTTTATTTTAGCTATTCCACACATTTCACTAGGAAAAAAAAATAAACAGGGGTTTGCTAAATTTGAAATAAAAAAATAGAAAGTCATCAACGGAAACGGAAAGAGAGGGATTCGAACCCTCGGTACGAATAACTCGTACAACGGATTAGCAATCCGCCGCTTTCGTCCACTCAGCCATCTCTCCCAATTGAAAAAGATAATTACTATGTTACATTACACATCAAGTAAGGATTAAAGAAAGTATTTCTTTCACATTCTTTATCGTTATTATATAATTAGCAATTCCATTTAGATGCTCGAAAGATCCAAATAGAAAAATAAAGAAAGAAGACCTTCTTGCTTTGATTTTGTTCGAAGTGCCCTTTTGGCCTGGCCCGGTCAATACCCAGCCGGGCCTTTTTTTGTTCCAAAAAATTCCCTTTCTTTTTTATTTATAGGCAACATACTCTAAATAGCCAATTTTGTATCTGTGTAACAATTTCCGTTCTGGGGTTTACATATACTTATCATTTTTGTTATAATGGAAATTGAGAATGATTTTTGATTCAAAAGAATCAATTAAGTATGTATCAATTTGTATTTTCTTATGTCATTAGGCAAACCAAATTTTAGATTCAAATCCAAGAATCATTCACGAATTCTCAGTCAACGAATAGTTAATGGTTCCCATTTGTCATAAATTTTGGTTTTTTTGAGTGAAAATATACATTTTCTTTTTCAATAGAAAAGTGAGGGGAAGCTTTTTGGCATTGTGTGTTTTGAGATACTATACAATCAATCGAAGGGGTAGATCAAATACAAGCAAAAGGGGAAAAAGGGTTTCTTTTCTCATTTTTCTAAATTTAGAAAAATGAGAAAGAAAAGGGATGCAAGTACAATAAACTAAAATTTAGTAATCCAACCCAAAAAGGGAAATTTTGATCCGATTGTGTATCGTTTTGGCGGCATGGCCGAGTGGTAAGGCGGGGGACTGCAAATCCTTTTTCCCCAGTTCAAATCCGGGTGCCGCCTCATCAACAAACGAATCGAAATCTCTTATTCTGTTCGGCTGATATAACTCAACCAAATTTTACCCAGCAGAACAGAAAGAATAAGGGGACTGTGAATACTTGGTTGATCCTAAAATCCGTTCTGGTTATTTTGTAAATAAATCTTTGAATCCAAAATGAAAAGAAAGATTATAATGGTCGAAGCAAGATTTCCCGACTCCTTTCTACTACTAATGTAATGTCTACTGATTGGGTCTTGATTGGATAGCCGGCAGATAATTTCACTACTGGTTGGGGAAGTTCTTTCTATACTGTAATCTACATATATAGACTCGCGAGAATCTCTGAGTGTTTAGGCATTCAATCACTATTAGATTGAGATGGATAATTGACTTTTTTATAGAAAAGAAAAAGTGAAAAAAAATCTCATCTTTTTTTTTAACCCCTCGTCAAGAGTATAATATACTATCTCTCAACTCCTTCAGATAGATACAACTCCTTCAGAGAAATAATCAGGAAAGGGTACGTATTAGATCAAATAGGAAAAAATTGTAATAAATAGCAATTGATCTATTTTTACTTTGAAGGGCAAGAAAAAAGGAATGGACCCTCTTATTTTATTACTAGATGTTCCATTAGTAACATTCCTTTGTAGTGTTATTGTTTATTTTACTTGTGTTTAGTCTTTCCCGATTAGAAATCATATAGGAATTTTTGAAATGGATTTATTTGATTGGTTCATCAATAGTGTTCGGCCAGAATCCCCTTTTGACTCTGGACCATTCATTCTACTATTATTAGTGAGCAATAATGGAATAATTCTATCATAGAGATAAGGGACATAATTCACATGGATATAGTAAGTCTCGCTTGGGCTGCTTTAATGGTAGTCTTTACATTTTCCCTTTCACTCGTAGTATGGGGAAGAAGTGGACTTTAGAAGCACTCCTAATTTAGTTGAGGAATGAAACGGTATCAATTGTTTTATAGATCGTTCTGCAACGCATTTTTTATTTGAATTGAAATCATTTTCAAATCAAAATATCTTCATTTCCAAATTCCATTGGATTCTAGTGGAGAAATTGATTCTATAACAGTAAAACAATTATTTCAGATTCATCGGAATAAATAGATGTATCAAAAGAAATAGAATTGGGTCCTACGTCAATTCCATATATGGATTAATAACTACATATATTGAAGATAGAAGCTAATATAGTATACCAACTTTATTAGAAACAATTTTATACACTACTATAACACTAATAGAGAGTATGGTAAGTAAGAAATTTCTTACTTACCATACTCTCGGATCTCATAGAAGACCGCCGACGATAGCCCGTTGATTTCATTTAAGACGTAAAAATAGAATACTTTTCATTTGAAAAAATAGAATACTTTTCATTTGATTTCTTCAACTATTGATAAGAATTCAGAAGTCAAGTTTCATTTAAAGTTAATCATTTTGACTGACTGTTTTTACGTAAATTATAAGTAGAAAAGCAGTAGGAACTAAAATGAACAGTGCAGTAGCAATAAATGCAAGAATATTTACTTCCATAATCTCATCGTTTTTTTTTATTTCACAATAACTCGGGATTTAATCCCATAGAGATGATAAATCTTTCACCTGTCAATTCAATGAATGCATTACCTATCGATTATCTTGAATCGGATCAATATCATGAATAACAATATCTGAGCTATTAAATTAATTCGTCGTCGAGAATTGAATAGTATAACATACGAACATCTTTTATCCATACCGAATCCAATCTTGGATTCCCGGACCAATCAAAAATTCCTTTACTTTATTTATCCTTCTTTTCTGTTCTTTCTTTTCTGTTCTTTTTTTTTTTCTATAACCTACCTTAGGTCTTCCTTATAGAACCATCAAACGAAACGAAATCTAACCACCCGTCCGAATACAAAACTCCAACAAACAATACAAGCGAAGTGGAAAAAGAGAGGAATTAGGTTCTAAATTTTAATGATCTAAATTGATTTGGAAGACAAAGAAGTATGAGAAAGATGAGTTGCAGGAGAAAAGATGGAATATTCTATCAACTTCACTATTTTAGTTATTTTCATTTTAGTTTAGGGTTTGTTCTTTCTTCGACAGAATCCTGAAAAAAAAGAAGGGAAACCCCTTCAATTATGCTCTCTGTCCCTTCTTTCACAGAAAATGGAGAGGCGAATTGATGTACTTATTGGATCCGTCGGGACTGACGGGGCTCGAACCCGCAACGTCCGCCTTGACAGGGCGGTGCTCTTGCCTATTGAACTACAATCCCAGGGAAATAAGAAGAGATCTAGCATAAATTTTGGATTCTTTTTTATTCTCTCGTATCAGGTATTTCTTAAGAACAAGAGTGTTCTACCATCTGATAGTAGATTGACAAATTGTTGGGCCGAGCTGGATTTGAACCAGCGTAGACATATTGTCAACGAATTTACAGTCCGTCCCCATTAACCACTCGGGCATCGACCCAACGCCTAATTCATTTTAGACGTTCCACAATCAACTTCCTTTCGTCTCCCAGGCAGATTTGACAAATACATATCACTTGATCTAAAATACAAAGTCCCACTGAGTAGACTATTAGAAGAACTTGACAAATATAGATCACTTGATAGAAAATCCCACTCCTATAGTCTTGAGTCTTGGTATACCCCCAGAGGGACTTGAACCCTCGTTTTCTCCGTGAAAGAGAGAGGTCGTAACCACTGGACCATAGGGGCCTATGGCCACCTTGATTCATAAATCAACTAGAAATAATAGGTCCCGGCCACCTTTAGAAAATAAAAAACACTAGAAAGAAAATAGGTAAGAAAATAGGTAATAAGAAAAATACCATAGGTAATTAATAGGTAATTAATCCACCTTAACTTAATATAACTCAGGCCGAGAGCCGCCTTTAGGAAATGAATAGGAGATGAATCAAACCGAAAAACTCGTTAACTATTCTGGAGGTTAATGGTAATCAAACTTTACCATTCAATTACAACCTTAAAACTTGATTTCATTGGTCTTTCTCCTTTCACAAAGGGTTCTGCGTTGGATCCAAGATCCTTTACTCTCCAGTGGATTCAAGGTGCTTTACCAAAATATTATTTGACCACTTAAATTATATTGCGCCCTAAG